TGAATATTCCGAAATAGGCTATACTGACTGAATAAATTGCATTTGTCACAAATTCATACCAATCCACAGAATAGTTCGAATTTTGATGTAAAAGGTTTATCGATGGGGTTAACCATTTCGATAATATATCCAAATCCATTCCTACTTGATCAAAAGGAATTCCTATGGACCCAACAAACAAAGTAAATAGGACCAATACAAGTAGAGGAAATAGCATAGTATTGTCCGATTCACAGGGATACATGGAAGTGTCTTTATTGTCAAAATGAGTACTAAAGGATCGCATCAGATTTCGTATATTCCCATCAATTTGATATATCTTCTTCGAAAAAAGGGAAACCTTTTTATTATTATTCATTACTGAGAAAAGTACATTTTTGTTAACTGGTTTCGGTCCTTCTTTTCCCCATATAGATATTGAAGAGAACGAGCTATTTTTAGTGCCACTGTAATTTTGAAACCGAACGTGTAAATGCCCCTCAAAAGTAAGTAAATACATCCGAAACATATAAAATGCAGTTAATCCTGCTGTGGAACAGGCTATTATCGCGAAAATCGGTGAATACAACCAACTATCATTAAGAATTTCATCTTTGGACCAAAAACAAGCAAGAGGTGGAATACCACAAAGAGAAAGTGTACCTAATAAAAAAGTAGTTTTTGTAATTGGCACATATTTGGTTAAACCACCCATAAGAACCATGTTCTGACTTTTATCTGGAGAATATCCAACAATGGGTTCCATTGAATGAATAATCGATCCGGATCCTAAAAACAATAATGCTTTCGAATAGGCATGAGTGATTAAATGGAATAAAGCAGCTCGATAAGAACCTATCCCTGGAGCTAACATAATATAACCCAATTGAGACATTGTAGAATAGGCTAAACTTCTCTTAATGTCTTTTTGAGCAAGAGCTAAAGTAGCTCCTAATAGTACCGTTATTATACCTAGCAAAGAAATGAGATTCATTATGGAAGGTATGACTGTGAAAAGGGGAAGAAGCCGAGCGACAAGAAAAATTCCCGCTGCTACCATAGTAGCAGCATGTATAAGAGCCGAAATAGGAGTGGGCCCCTCCATGGCATCAGGTAACCATACATGAAGGGGAAATTGTGCGGATTTAGCAACTGCACCAAGGAATAATAGGGAGGCACACAGAGTAGCAAATAAAGAATTGACCCCATTATTATGGATCAAGTTATTGAAGATTTCGAACAAATTCCGAAATTCCAAACTACCTGTTATCCAATAAAAACCTAAGATTCCTAATAATAAACCAAAATCCCCTACACGATTAGTTACAAACGCTTTTTGACAAGCATTGGCTGCAATTGGTCGTGTGAACCAAAAACCTATTAATAGATACGAACACATTCCCACCAGTTCCCAAAAAATATGAATTTGTATCAAATTGGAACTAGTAACTAATCCCAACATAGAAGTATTGGAAAAACTCATATAAGCAAAAAATCTCAAATATCCTTGATCATGAGACATATAATTGTCACTATAAATAAGAACCATGATTCCAACAGTAGTGATTAGTATTGACATAATAGAAGTAAGTGGGTCGATCAAGTGGCCGAACTCTAAAGAAAAATCATTATTGATGGTCCAAGAACATAGAAATTGATAGATAGAACTGCCATTGATTTGCTGAATAGACAGATCGGCCGAAAAAACCATAACTATACTTAGCAATGAAACACTAGGAAAAGCCCACATACGACGAATATTTTTTGTTGCAGTCGGAACAAGCAGAAGTCCCCATCCTATTGACATAGTAACTGGAAGTGGAACGAAAGGTATGATCCATGCATATTGATATGTATGTTCCATAAGAAAAGAAAACTTTTTTTATTCTTATTAATTGTTTCCGATTCACCAGCTCTTCTCTCTTTCGGAAGTCAAATAAATAAATAAAAATAAAGATAGAAAAGAACTCAAATAGGATTTTGAATTCTGAATTATTCAGATTCTTTCCCAAATATCGTATTGAATAAAAAGAAATTTAAATCAAGAAGTTACAATTGTTCAAATGACCAAGTCACTGGTTAAAACTGACCATTTAGTGATTAACTAAGATATTTATTAAGATAAAGAAAGAATATGAGATTTTCAATCATTCCACTATTACGGCGATTGATATCCATATAGTAAATAGTAAGGAAAAGGAATGACACCAAAAAAAGTAAAAGTACTCTATTGGGATATGGATCATAGAATCCGCCAATAACTCGACCCAATAAAATACTAGTTATTTTAGTTAGTTTATTCGGAGTCATTAATTAATTCATTGTAGAACTGATTGATTGGCTTCTATTCCAATAAAACAAACTTATGTTTATAGGAAATCCTATGATACTCGTCACTTCGCATAGAACTGAAATAAGAGATTACTAAAATTACCTTTATCAAGTAATGTATCGTTTAACAGATTAACTACCAATCTCATTTTCATTTAAATTATGAGTACTCTATCCTCGAGCTTGATCAATTAATAGAAAAATTTTACATTATTATTTTCTTAAATTAGGTAAGGATTCTTAAGCTTTTCGATTTATTCAATGTAAGACGACAAGATATAAATAGACTGAGATTGAGATATCAATTGGAACCCTTTTTTATTCTTATCAACAACAACCGGTTCGATTTCTATGGTAGCGGACCTCATAGACGTAGATCGGAATGAAGATATGAAGGTACAAATTAGTACGAATTCTTCTTTCTTCGGGCATTGTATGTAATAGAGATGTGGAACAAAAAAAAATTCCTTTGAAAATCACATCGTTTTTCTTTTTTCTATTTCTTTTTTTTATCCCTAGTGTACTCTATGTGATGCGCACGTATCTATATTTTTGTATGTTATGAAGGAAGTATCCGCTATGGAATAAATATAGATAATGAATAGCAAGAACGATCCATTTTGAACAATACATGTCTTTCACATCCAACTATAAAAGTAACTTCTTTATTTTAAAATGGCGGTTCCAAAGAAACGTACTTCTATCTCAAAAAAGCGTATTCGTAGAAATATTTGGAAGAAAAAGGGATATTGGGCGACGGTAAAAGCTTTATCTTTAGCTAAATCTATTTCTACCGGGCATTCAAAAAGTTTTTTTGTGCGACAAACAAGTAATAAAGCCTTGGAATAATCTGAATCGACATGACTCGATGAATTGGATGATTTATAAGATGAATAATTCACATTAACTAATGTTTTGAACTCATCTATATGAGATAGAACTGAACCGGCTGTTGTGGTATGTAGAATAAGAATTATTCTGTCTATTGGGTTCTAAGAACGGTACTATTTCTTTTTTGTTGTTGTTTTTCAAACAACAACAAAAAAGAAATAGTTAAACACAAAATACAAGGTTTCACTTTTCATTATAGTAGATTTTGATAATTCGCGAGATGGGGGTTGTTATTTCACCCCCCCCCCCAAAAAAAAAAATATTTTTTTTTAGGAAGAAGTTTATTCGATTATGTATCTCCAATAGTTATACATCATTAAGATTTTTGGAAGATCTGAAACAAGTATGAACGACAGTAGTAAAAATGAATAGATCCTTGAAACTAATTGATTAAAATATATATTTTAAGACTTTGCTTTGTAACTCTCCGAATCACTACATAGATTCCCTCTTGTTTCGACCCAATCAATAAAAACTCCACGGATCCCCTTTAGGTCGATATTTATGTACGAAGAATAAGTAAATCTTCCTTAATCCAAAATAGATCCTATGTTTGGACCGTAGGATCGATCAATCTATTTTATATAGAATATACTTTATTTATAAGTAAAGTACATAGCGTAGAATTCCAATAGAGATTGAAACTCTTTTGTTTTATGTGCAGCCCAATACCTAATTGGTTCGGTAAATCCTCACACGAATTATGTATACAATGAGGATCCCAACCATTAATACAGTTTTGATACCAAACTATCTAAATATTTATAGAAATCCCTTGGATGTAGTTATCCAATTGTGATACATAAAAAATCCTATTTATTTTCTTTTGTTCAGTGAAAAATGAATCTTTTTTCATTTCCGATCCATGAAATCAGATAAATGAGAAATGAATCATCAAAAAATGATATAAAAAAGGGACAATTCTTAGTTCTAGACCTCAACTGAGGACATAACCATCTAGTTCCAACTGTTCCAGAAGAACTTATACTACGTGAAAGCCTGTTGTTAAAAATGACACCATACCGGGATACTAAGGATTATTGAAGTTCAAATATTCATTTGAACGAGTCTTTATTCATCGATTCTAACGTTTCCTAAAATATATTGCATTGAATCTTTCAATCTCGACGATTGAACATCATATGGGCTATTATTATTTCGATCAAGCCGCCATGGTGAAATCGGTAGACACGCTGCTCTTAGGAAGCAGTGCTAGAGCATCTCGGTTCGAGTCCGAGTGGCGGCATCCTCTAAAAAGGACACATTAGATCCTATAATGAATTTAATTCGGAATTTCCATTCCGTAATTGAGGGACCCCTCTTTTTTTTAATGATTTTTTTTATGATATTTTCGACTTTAGAACATATATTCACTCACATCTCTTTTTCGATCATTTCCATTGTCATTACGATTTATTTGGTGACTTTATTAGTCCATGAAATCGTAGGACTATGTGATCCGTCAGAAAAAGGCATGATAGCCACTTTTTTTTGTATAACAGGATTATTAGTTACTCGTTGGATTTATTCGAGACATTTCCCGTTAAGTGATTTATATGAATCATTAATGTTCCTTTCATGGAGTTTCTCCATTATTCATATGGTTCCTAAAATAGGGAACCATAAAAATGATTTAAGCGCAATAACCGCGCCAAGCGCTATTTTTACCCAAGGCTTTGCCACTTCGGGTCTTTCAACTGAAATGCATCAATCCGCAATATTAGTGCCTGCTCTACAATCCCAGTGGTTAATGATGCACGTAAGTATGATGTTATTGAGCTATGCAGCTCTTTTATGTG